TTACAGTGTAACACTGTATATAGAAGTTTAAGTTCATAAAAAATCGCATTTTTCTAGTATAAATCTAATGTCGTAAGTATATAGGTCTCTTTAGCTTTGGGGTTGGTTAAAGAAGTTTCTTGTACTGATAAGACGGATATTTGGGGGTGGGGGGGTTATCCAAAATAAAATGAGATAATATTCAAAATATATATTCTTCGAAAAACTAGCTCCGGGGGGAAACAGGAAAAAGAATATATCCCTTGCTTTAGAGGAAAATAAATGTTATGTCCTAACAGCATAAACATATAATCCGCGTTTTTGTATCTGTTGTTTATACATTTGCAGTTCATGTTCAGATTTAGAATTCTAACGCCGGCTCAAGACTTTATGGGGGATTGACTTCACAGAGAAAAAAAAAGGCAAAGATGTGATTTAGATCAGTTATGCTTGTCATGGGCCATCTAGTAATTGAATGATACTTAGATGCTAGGCCTCTTAAAGATAAATGATAGACCGCCTAGGGTAATGCCCATAGATTCGTAACCAGCTGCCAGTATAATTAATAAAAAGTCAATCTACAATTGAGGTCCTTGAAACTTCGAAACGAGTATCGTGGTGGGCGGGTTGCTGGTTTCTCGCCTGAGGGTTAGGTTAAAAATCCTAATAATACCAAAACAAAGACGTTTGGCAAGTAGATGAATGTACTATTATACATAGTATGTCTCCGCGTTACAAAAATAACGGTAAAATAAGTCAAGAGGTAGTTTAGGCCCAGAATTTTGGCTTTGGGTGCCAGTGGCGGAAGTTAAAATCTTTCCCCCTTGAAGGAGCTTTTGTTTGTTTTCCGGTTAAACGGGAAAAATGAAGTGAGTGAGTCGCTTAGCGGTGGAAATCCGTGTGGCCTGTCCCAGAAATCCGAGTGGCATTACCCAGTAATCCGAGTGGCATTACCCAGTAATCCGAGTGGCATTACCCAGAGAGTCTTTTGGAGAGATTTTGTGGTTATTTTATTTAGGCGGAGCCCGGATAGGGAGGGGCAAGCCTGTCCCAGAAGTCCGAGTGGCATTACCCAGTAATCCGAGTGGCATTACCCAGTAATCCGAGTGGCACGACCCAGGGAGTCTTTGGGAAGGATTTTGCGGTTATTTATTTAGGCGAGCCGGATAGGGAGGGGTAAGTACCCCGTTCAGCGGTTGTTTAATTTAGGCGGAGCCCGGAATCATATAGGCTTACATGTGTTAGCGGTAAGTGCCTGCCCAGAGAGGGGTCTAGTCCTCGGCTTCGGCTTACAAGACCGATGTTTTGTTTAAACTATCTTGGCACCATTTTATTAACTTGTTTTCTCATAGGCCGATTAGGGGAATGAGAATAATAAACAGTGAGAAGTAAAGGATCGAGGCGGCCTGGCCAACTTCGATAAAAGGGGGTTCGACTGGTTTACCCCCAATTCAGGTCAAGATTAGGGTATTTGCCACTAGGGCTCAGAATAAGATTCGTGATGTAGGGCGGAATGTTAGGCTTCGTTGTTTTGATGTGTGGAGCAGGGGGATAGTCATTAAGATTAAGATGGATGCAAGAAGGGCGATGACTCCTCCAAGCTTGTTGGGGATAGATCGTAGGATGGCGTAGGCAAATAAGAAATATCACTCTGGCTGGATGTGGGGTGGGGTAACTAAGGAGTTTGCTGGGGTGAAGTTTTCTGGGTCTCCGAGAAGGTTTGGTGTAAGGAGGGAGATTAATATTAAGATAAGCAGCATGAGTAGAAATCCTAATATGTCTTTGTAGGAAAAGTATGGGTGAAAGGTGATTTTGTCCTGGTTAGAAGAGATACCTGTTGGGTTGTTTGACCCGGTTTGGTGTAAGAAGAGCAGGTGAACAATGCTAGTCCCTGCAATCAAGAATGGGAAAAGGAAGTGAAATGCAAAAAATCGGGTGAGTGTCGCCTTATCTACTGAAAAGCCCCCCCAGATCCATTGGACAAGAGAGTCTCCTAAATACGGGACAGCTGATAGAAGGTTGGTAATAACTGTGGCGCCTCAGAATGATATTTGTCCTCACGGCAGGACATACCCAACGAAAGCAGTAGCTATAACTAAGAACAATAAGACTACGCCGATGTTTCAGGTCTCTTTAAATATGTATGAGCCGTAGTACAGGCCGCGTCCGATGTGTAAGTAGATGCAGATGAAAAATAGTGAGGCTCCGTTAGCGTGGATGTTTCGTACCAGCCAGCCGTAGTTTACATCTCGGCAAATGTGAGCAACGGATGAAAATGCTGATTGTGTGTCTGCTGTATAGTGTATTGCTAGGAAGAGGCCTGTGAGGATTTGTGTAATTAGGCACACTCCTAGAAGAGAGCCAAAGTTCCATCAGTATGAGATATTAGATGGCGTTGGAAGGTCAATAAATGAGCCGTTAATAATTTTTAGTAGAGGGTGAGTTTTTCGTATGATGTGGGCCATTGTTTTTATAGTTGAATACAACATTGATTTTTCAGGTCAGAGGTTTTGGTTAGAGTCCAAGTAAAAATAATGATTTATTTAGGGTTTTTATCAATAATCGGTGTTTTAATTGGTTTGATTGCTGTGGCTTCCAACCCGTCTCCTTATTTTGCGGCTTTTGGGTTAATTCTTGCCTCTATTAGCGGGTGTTGTTTACTGGTAGATTTTGGGGTGTCTTTTTTGTCTTTGGTGTTGCTGTTGATTTATCTGGGGGGGATGATGGTTGTTTTTGCGTATTCTGCTTCTCTTGCAGCCGAGCCCTATCCTGAGGCGTGAGGTAGTTGATCTGTGGTATTGTATGTATGCATGTATGTAGTTTCCCTATTTTTTGGTGGTCTATGGTTTGGTTGTAGTTATTCTGTTGAGTACTTGTTTAGTGGGCCTTGTGTTGACCTTGAGGCAGTTGGGTTCGATTGAGGGGGGGTTGGGGGAATATATGCTTTGGGGGGGGTTCTGTTGGTTATTGTAGGGTGGGCGCTTCTTTTGACTTTATTTGTAGTGTTGGAGGTGACGCGGGGGGTGTCGCGGGGGGCCCTACGGGCTGTAAGATACTACCAGAATTAGTAGGATATTGACCAGGAAGATTATTAAATATGTCTTAATCAAGCCTGATTGAACATTTGTAGTGGTTTTGACAGGCGGCAGCATTTGGGTTGACACCCCCTTTGGCCCTGTTTTTTCGTATCATAGCATATCTGTGATGTGCGTTGAAATGTTTTGTCCGAAGTTCAGTTTTGCTTTTGGGGAAAGTCGATGAAAAATGATAGGAAAAAAGGCTAGTATATTTGTAAAGGTGTGGGCGTTTGTCTTGTGTTTAGATGAAAAGTTTGAGATATCAATTGCTAGGAGAAGGCCGAGGATTGTAACAAGGAGGGCTATCAGTTTTAAAGTTATTGGCATGGTAAGGACTTGTGTTTTTATTGGAAGGGTGCAGAAAATAACTAATATACCGGCAATAATGCTTCCTCAGGCTAGCCGAGTGATAGGGTTAATTACTAGATGGCTGTTTTCATTAATAGGGGTTATTGAGGAAGATCGGGGGGTGTCTATTGAAGAGAAAAAAATGATTCGAAAGCTATAAATAGCGGTAAAAGAAGTTGCGAAAAGTGTTAAAATTAAGGCGAATGAATTCAGACTTGAGTTGTTTATTGACTCAATAATGGCATCTTTAGAAAAGAAGCCTGAAAGGTAAGGGGTTCCTGTAAGGGCCAAGCTTCCAATGGTTAGACAAGTGGTAGTGATTGGAAGCATTTTTTGTAATCCTCCTATTTTTCGGATGTCCTGTTCATCGCTTAGGCTGTGGATAATTGACCCCGAGCATAAGAATAGTATTGCCTTAAAAAAGGCGTGTGTGCAGATATGAAAGAAGGCCAGCTGTGGTTGGTTTAGGCCAATTGTTACCATTATTAGGCCTAGTTGGCTTGATGTAGAAAATGCTACGATTTTTTTAATATCATTTTGCGTGAGGGCACATGTGGCCGTGAATACTGTTGTTAAGGCTCCAAGGCATAGACAGATTGAAAGTGCGGGTTTGCTTTGTTCAATTATTGGGTGAAATCGGATTAGTAGAAAAATACCGGCTACTACTATAGTGCTCGAGTGTAGCAGGGCAGAAACTGGGGTAGGGCCCTCTATGGCGGCCGGGAGTCACGGGTGGAGTCCAAATTGGGCGGACTTCCCTATTGCCGCCAGGATTAGGCCCAGGAGCGGGAGAATTGAGTCTTTGTTGAAGAGGGTAAATATTTGTTGGAGTTCCCATGAGTTTAGATTTGTAGATAATCAAGCCATTGTCAGGATTAGTCCAATGTCGCCTACTCGGTTGTATATTACTGCCTGTATAGCAGCGGTATTAGCATCTGCTCGGGCATGTCATCAGCCAATTAGTAGGAAGGACATGATTCCTACTCCTTCTCACCCAATAAAGAGCTGGAACATATTATTCGCTGAGACAAGGATTATTATTGCTAATAAGAATGTTAATAGGTACTTAAAGAAGCGGTTGATTTCTTTATCTGAGTGCATATACCAGATTGCAAACTCTAAGATTGACCATGTAACAAATAAGGCAATAGGAGAAAATAACACGGAGTATTGGTCAATTTTTATGCTAGATAAGATGTTGAAGTTGTAGATCGTTATTCATGAGAAACTGACTGTTGTTGATTCTAATCCTGAGTTTATGAAAATTAGCATGGGTAAAAGGCTTAGGAAAAAAGAACATTTTACCGAGGTCTTTACTAAAGTTGGCCATGTTTTTGGTGTCCGTATAAAACATGTTATTATTAAAGGTAAAACCAGGAGGGCGAGTGAAAAAATGAATGAGGAGTTGAATATTAGTGTTTGGTTCATAGCTTTTACTTGGAGTTGCACCAGGAGTATTTGGCTCCTAAAACCAATGGATTACTATTATCCTTTAAAAGCTAAGAAGACTAAAGACTTTAACTTTAGGCTCAGATAATTAGCAGTCTCTGTGTTTCGTAACTCTTCTTGGTGTGTAGAGAGGATTTAACTCTCATTTTTAGAATCACAATCTAATATTTTTTTAAATTATACGCACATGAAAATGTCCCTGAAATAATAGCGGGTTTAAGAATTAGTAGGAGTATAGGGGCTAGGTGTATTACAAGTAGGAAGTGTTCTCGAGTGTGAGATGGGCTAATTTGGCCAAGATGTGGTGGGGCTGGGCCCCGCTGTGTTATTAAGAACATGTATAGGGTATAAGAGGCAGTAATTAAGGCCCCCAAACCCGTGATTAAGACCGTTCAGGGTGACCAGTTAAACAGCGAGACCATAATTGTCAGCTCTCCTCATAGATTTATTGTTGGGGGAAGTGCTATGTTTGATAAATTTGCAACGAGTCACCAGGTTGCCATTAGTGGTAGGACTGTCTGGGCCCCCCGAACTAATAACAGAGTTCGACTGTGCGTTCGTTCATAATTTAGGTTTGCCAGGCAAAATAGGGCTGATGAGATAAGTCCGTGTGAGATTATTAAAATAATAGCTCCTGTTAGGCTTCACGGTGTTTGGATTATAATAGCGGCGATGACTAGGCCTATGTGGCTTACAGACGAGTATGCAATTAGCGATTTAAGGTCTGTTTGTCGTATGCAAATTAGGCTCGTCATCACGACCCCTCATAAGGCTAGAATTATAAAGGGATATGCTATTTCTTTTGTTAATGGGGTAAGAATCATAGTAATTCGAATAATGCCATATCCTCCAAGCTTAAGCAATACTGCTGCTAGGATTATTGATCCGGCGACAGGTGCTTCTACGTGGGCTTTAGGCAGCCATAGATGAGTGCCGTAGAGTGGCATTTTGACTATAAAAGCTAAGAGGCAGGCGAGCCATAAAATTTTATCAGTATACATTTGTGTTATTATTAGGTCTTTTATATTTAGTAGGATAAGGGAAAGCGACCCTGAAGAGTTTTGAATAGTGAGGAGTGCAACTAGTAGGGGTAAGGAGCCTGCTAGTGTATAAAATAGAAAATACGTGCCAGCATTTAGCCGTTCGGTTTGATTGCCTCAGCGTGTGATAATAATTAGTGTTGGGATTAGGGTGGTTTCGAAGGCGATGTAAAATAGGGTGAGTTCTGTTGAAGAGAAGGCAACGATTAGGGAGGCTTGCAGGAGGGTAAGCATAATTAGATAAGTTCGTTGTCGTGGCAAGGGGTTGTTTTTCAAGTGATTCTGGCTGGCTAGCGTTATCAGGGGGAGGAGTCAGCATGTTAATACTAGTAAAGGGGATGAAATTTGGTCTACCAGCATATATGTGTCTGTAGAAGCGGAGAATTCGAATGGGAGGTTAAGTCATATGAGGCTTAACATTGCAATAATAGAGCTGTTTGCTAAGAAGTGGGTTCATAGTCATTTAGGGCTAGCTAATCACGCCAGTGGAAGGAGCATGGTGGTTGAAATAAAGATTTTTAGCATTGCAGTAGGTTTAAGTTTTTTAAATGGTCTGTTCCATGGGTTCGAGTTGTAGCTACTATAAGGGCGAGTCCAGTGCTTGCCTCGCATGCTGATATAGTTAATAGAAGTATGGGCACTGAGAAGTGGTATCCGGTGTTTATTTGTGTTGCTCATACGGAGATTGCAAGAAATATTGCAAGTATCATCCCCTCTAGGCAGAGAAGAGCGGATAAAAAGTGCATTCGGTGAAGTATCAATCCGGTAGCACCGAGTGTAAATGCCGATATAGCTGTAAATAATGCTGATGACATAAAGTATTTTTGGGGTTTAACCAAAATTTACTGAGTCGAAATCAATATTCTTATTTAGATTAAATACTTACTCAGCCCACTCTAGGCCGCCTTGTAGTCACTCATACACCAGCCCTAGCGTAAGGAGAAGCAGAATAGTTGTTGATCAGAGTAGCGTACTGGCTGGGGATATTTGTGATGCTCAAGGGGTTGGTAGAAGAAGGGCAATTTCGAGGTCAAAAAGTAGGAAAAGGATGGCAATTAAGAAGAATCGGATTGAAAATGGTAGTCGAGCCGAGCCAAGAGGGTCAAAGCCGCATTCGTATGGTGACAGTTTTTCTGTATCCGGGTTATTTTGAGGGAGTCAGAATCCAACGATGAGGAGGATCACTGATAGTGTTGTGGTAAAAGCTAGCATGAGTGTGATTAAGTTCATTGTCTTTTCTTAGGCTTTAACTAAGGTCTAATAATTGGAAGTCATTTATACTGGTTGTACTAAAAAGACATGATCCTCATCAGTAAATGGATACGTATAAAAATAATCAAACTACGTCTACAAAGTGTCAATATCACGCTGCTGCCTCGAAGCCAAAGTGGTGGTTTAATGTAAAGTGAAAGTTAATTTGTCGGAAGAGGCAGACAGAGAGGAATAAAGACCCGATAATAACATGTAAGCCGTGAAATCCTGTTGCAACAAAAAAGGTTGAGCCGTAGACACCGTCTGCAATTGTAAAAGGGGCTTCATAATACTCCATGGCTTGGAGGGCGGTAAAGTATAATCCTAGGATAATTGTTAAAAATAAAGATTGAATAGCCTCTTTTCGGTCTCCTTGTATGATGCTGTGGTGGGCTCATGTTACTGTTACGCCGGAGGCCAGAAGTACAGCGGTGTTTAGCAGAGGAACTTCAAATGGGTCTAGGGGTGTGATTCCGGTAGGGGGTCAGCATTCCCCTAGCTCTGGAGTTGGGGCGAGGCTAGAGTTGTAAAATGCTCAGAAAAACCCTAAGAAAAAGAAGACTTCTGATGTAATAAACAAGATTATTCCGTATCGAAGCCCTTTTTGTACGGGGGGAGTGTGGTGCCCTTGAAATGTGCCTTCTCGGATGATGTCTCGTCATCATTGGAGTATGGTTAGCAGTATAATTACTAGTCCTAATGTTATTAGGGTTATTGATCCAAAGTGAAACCATATTGCTAAGCCAGAGGTTAGGAGAAGGGCTGCAATGGCTCCTGTAAGGGGTCAAGGGCTTGGGTCTACTATATGATAGGCGTGTGCTTGGTGTGCCATTAGACGTTTTCTTGTAAATAGAGGCTTAGTAGAAGGACAAAGACGTAGGCCTGAATCATAGCCACTGCGATTTCTAGGAGTGTTAGTAAGAATAAAACAATTATTGTTAATACAGAGATTGTTGGTATTAGGGGCATTAAGACTAAGACGGCTGTAGAAATTAGCTGAATAAGCAAGTGGCCTGCTGTTAGGTTGGCTGTTAGTCGTACGCCTAGGGCCAAGGGGCGGATAAAAAGGCTAATTGTTTCGATGACAATTAGTACTGGAATTAGGGGTGTTGGGGTGCCTTCTGGGAGCATGTGTCCTAGGGCGCGGGTTGTTTGGTTTCGAAGCCCAGTTAGTACTGTGGCGAGTCATAGTGGGACTGCGAGGCCTAGGTTTAAAGAGAGCTGGGTTGTAGGGGTAAATGTATATGGCAGCAGGCCTAGTAAGTTGAGGGTAATCAAGAATATTATAAGAGAAGCGAGGAGGAGGGATCAGGTGTGGCCTTTGGTGTTAATGGGGAGTATAAGTTGTTTTGTGAATGTGCTGAAGAATCAGGTCTGCGTTGTTGATAGCCGGTTATTTAGTCAGTGGTCTGAGGTCTTTGGGAATAGTAATCAGGGGAGTACTAAGGCCAGCCCCATCAGAGGAACTCCAAATATTATAGGGCTTATAAATTGGTCAAAAAAGCTTAAATTCATGGTCAGTCTCATGGTTGTGTTTTTTCTTTTTTAGTGTTTTGTGGCGTTGGCTCGTTTTGGTATTTAAAGTTATTAATTTTGGCTGTAAGGACAATTAGATAAATAATTCATGATGTCAGGAAAATAGAAAATCATGGGCCAGGGTTGAGTTGTGGCATGTCATCAAGGGTGGTTGGTGGTCACCGGTCTTTAGCTTAAAAGGCTATTGCTTCTCCGTGAAAGCTTCTTAATGACGCTTCTAGTATTGATGAAGATCATTTTTGGAAGTAGTTTAGCGGTGTTGCCTCCACAACAATCGGTATAAAGCTGTGGTTGGCCCCGCAGATTTCTGAGCATTGCCCATAGAATACCCCCGGCCGGGATGCAATAAAGGTTGTTTGGTTAAGTCGCCCTGGGATGGCGTCTGTTTTTACCCCCATGGATGGAACTGCCCAGGAGTGAAGGACATCCTCTGCGGAGATAAGCATTCGAATTGGGGACTCTATTGGGACTACTATTCGGTTATCAACTTCTAGTAGACGAAATTGTCCGGGGGTAAGGTCTTGGGTCGGTAACATATAGGAGTCAAACATTAAATCTTCATAATTTGTAAACTCGTAGCTTCAGTATCATTGGTGTCCAATTGCTTTGACCGTTAAGTGTGGGTCGCTAATCTCATCTATAAGGTATAAAATTCGTAAGGAAGGGAGGGCAATAACAATTAAGATAATTGCAGGTATAATTGTTCACACTATCTCAATTTCTTGGGCGTCTATGGCGTTAGTGTTCGTAAGTTTCGTGGTTATTATTGTTGTAATAATATAAAGTACCAGTGTGCTAATTAAAAAAACGGCCATTAGTGCGTGGTCATGAAAGTGTAGTAGTTCTTCTATAATCGGTGATGCTGCGTCTTGAAAGCCTAGTTGTGACGGATGTGCCATACAAGATGTACAAGGTTTTAACTAGCAATAAGGCCTTGACAAGGCCTCGTAATATTTTTACTAACATCTTGAAGAAAGTGGTAGATTGGTTATACGGCTGACTTGAAATTAGCCAAAGGGGGTTCGACTCCTTCCTTTCTTGTTAGTTGGTTCGGGCTCGAACAAATGATGGTTCCTCGAATGTGTGGTATGGTGGAGGGCATCCGTGCAGTCATTCGATGTTTGTAGATGTTAGCTCTGTTGTTATTACTTCTCGTTTTGAGGCAAAGGCTTCTCAGATAATAAACATTATTATAATCACGGCAACAAGGGAGATCAGAGACCCGATAGATGAGATTGTATTTCAAAGGGCATATGCGTCTGGGTAGTCGGAGTATCGCCGTGGCATGCCAGCCAGGCCTAGAAAGTGTTGTGGGAAAAACGTAAGGTTTACCCCTAAAAATATTACGCCAAAGTGAATTTTTGATCAGACCTGGTGAAGAGTATATCCAGAGAAAAGCGGGAACCAGTGGACAAATCCCCCTATAATGGCAAATACGGCTCCTATAGACAGCACGTAGTGAAAGTGTGCTACGACATAATAGGTATCGTGTAGGACAATGTCTAGGGATGAGTTTGCCAGCACAATGCCAGTAAGCCCCCCCACAGTAAACAGGAAAATAAATCCAAGGGCCCATAATATGGCGGCGTCTCATTTAATTGAGCCTCCGTGCATGGTTGCCAATCAGCTAAAGACTTTTACTCCTGTTGGAATGGCAATGATTATTGTAGCGGATGTGAAATATGCTCGTGTGTCCACATTTAGGTCTACTGTAAACATGTGATGGGCTCACACAATGAAGCCTAGAAGGCCAATTGATATCATTGCTCAAACCATGCCTATGTATCCAAAGGGTTCTTTTTTAGCGGAATAATAGGTTACAATGTGCGAGATCATGCCAAAGCCTGGAAGAATAAGAATATAGACTTCGGGGTGGCCAAAAAATCAGAATAAGTGCTGATAGAGCACTGGGTCTCCTCCTCCAGCGGGGTCAAAGAACGTAGTGTTCAAGTTTCGATCTGTGAGGAGTATAGTGATACCTGCTGCTAGTACTGGCAAAGAAAGGAGTAAGAGAATGGCGGTAATTAGTACAGATCATACAAATAGTGGGGTTTGATATTGTGTTATTGATGGGGGTTTTATGTTAATTGATGTTGTAATAAAGTTAATGGCCCCTAGAATAGAGGACACTCCTGCCAGGTGAAGAGAGAAGATTGTTAGGTCAACGGAGGCGCCTGCGTGGGCAAGATTCCCTGCCAGGGGCGGGTAAACTGTTCACCCGGTACCTGCCCCCGCCTCAACCCCTGACGAGGCAAGTAGGAGTAGAAATGAGGGGGGGAGCAGTCAGAAACTTATATTATTTATCCGGGGAAAGGCCATATCAGGGGCCCCGATTATCAATGGAACGAGCCAGTTTCCAAATCCGCCAATTATTACAGGTATTACCATGAAGAAAATTATTACAAAGGCATGGGCTGTAACAATGACGTTATAAATCTGGTCATCTCCTAGGAGCGCACCAGGCTGACTAAGTTCGGCTCGGATAAGCAGGCTAAGTGCTGTTCCTACTATGCCGGCTCAAGCACCAAAGATTAAGTAAAGGGTGCCAATGTCTTTGTGGTTTGTAGAAAATAGTCATCGAGTGATTATCACTGGTAAAATGGCCGAAGTAGGCGCAAGGTTGTAGCCCCTGTTATAAAGGTTAGAGTCCTTTTTTTATCAAGCCTCGTGATGTTCAGCATATAAGATTGCAAATTTTAAAGAGCAGGATAGCTTCTGCCGGGGCTTCTCCCGCTTTTTTTCCTAACAAGCGGGAGAAGTAGACTAAAGCTCGATGCTTGAGTGTTTAGCTGTTAACTAAAAGGTCGTAGGGTAAAAGCCTGCTAGTCTAGAAGGTTTTAGCTTAATTAAAGTGTCTGGGTTGCATTCAGAAGATGTGGGGTAGAGTCCTGCAGGTCTTATCAAAGACTAGAAGGTTTTAACTTCTGCTGAAGGCTTTGAAGGCCTTTGGTCTTGTTATCCTAAGTCTTTGGTTTCTTATTAGCAGCATGGGTATGATTGGCATTAGTATAGTGGATAGTACAATCAAAATTGGGCTAATAGGTGGTAGGTTGTTTTTATTTCGCCAGGCTAAGTTAGCGTTTGAGATGTTGGGTGGGGAGGTTATTGAGATCATGTAGGAGAGTCGGAGGTAAAAAAAGAGACTTAGTAGGGCTGATAAGGCTATTACGGTAGATAGGGCCCCTAGGTGATGTTTAGTCATTTCTTGTAGAATTAATCACTTTGGTAAGAACCCTGAGAGAGGGGGGAGGCCTCCGAGGGAGAGGAGGCCGGCTATTATTGAGGCCGCCAGGGTTGGTGTTTTTAGTCAGGAAATTGACAGTTTATTTATGTTTGTGGCGTTTAGGGTTATTAGGGTTATAAATATAGATGCGGTTATTAGAAGATAAATTATTAAATTCAACAGCGCGAGGCCTGGGGCAAATGAGATAACCAGCGTTATTCAGCCAAGGTGTGCAATAGATGAGTATGCCATAATTTTCCGTATTTGAGTTTGATTTAGGGCCCCCCACCCCCCGATGATTGCGGATGCGAGGGCTATTAGGGTCAGTAAGTTGGTATTTAGTTGGTGGCTTGTTAAAATTAATAGGGCTATTGGGGCAAGTTTTTGTCATGTTGAGAGGATTAGGCATGTTATCATGTCTAGCCCTTGTAGGACGTCTGGTAGTCATAGGTGAAATGGGGCAACTCCTAGTTTAATCGCCAGGGCAATTGTTAAGATTGTTGTAGGGGTATAGCTATTTATGTTTATAATAGTTCATTCTCCTGTTATTCATGCGTTTATAACGGTAGAAAATAGAAGTAAAGCAGAAGCTGTGGCTTGTGTTAAGAAATATTTTGTTGCAGATTCTGTGGCTCGTGGGTGGTGTATTTTAGTCATTAGGGGGATAATGGCTAGTGTATTAATTTCCAGTCCTATTCAAGCAAGGAACCAGTGGGAGCTAGATAGTGTAATAATTGTCCCTATAGCTAGGCTTGATATTAATATTGACAGTGCATAGGGGCTCATTAGTAAAAGAAGGGTTTTCACCAACATATTTGGGGTATGGGCCCGAAAGCTTATTTAGCTTATTTTACTTAAAAAGTGGTGTAGTGGATGCACAAGGGGTTTTGATCTCCTAGGGGTAGGTTCGAGTCCTATTTTTTAGTAGGAGATGAGAGGGTTTGAACCTCTATTGGTCACTCTATCAAAGTAACTCCTATCTTTCGGGCACATGTCCTAGGATAAAGGTGGAATACTCGTTATCATAATAGGAAGGGAAATGTGAAATAGTGTTATTGCAAGCGTGAATGGCAAAAAGTTTTTTCAAATTAGGTGTATTAGCTGGTCATATCGGAATCGTGGGTAGGATGCTCGTACTCATAAAAATACAACTGAAAGTGCTGATGCCTTAATTATAAGATTAACTGTCAAGATTTCTGGTTGAAGGTGGTTTACTGTTGGTCCTAAAAATAGGATGGTTGACAGGGTGTTTATTAGTAAAATATTAGAATATTCTGCTAAGAAAAATAAGGCAAACGGGCCTCCCGCATATTCTACGTTAAATCCGGATACAAGTTCGGACTCTCCTTCTGTGAGGTCAAATGGGGCTCGATTTGTTTCTGCCAGAGTAGAAATAAACCATATTATTGCTATGGGTCATGCTGGAATAATAAACCAGATTGCTTCTTGTGTAGTATTAAAGGTCGTTAGTATGAAGCCTCCTGTTATTAAAATAAGGCACAATAGAATAAGCCCCAGGGTAACCTCATACGAGATAGTCTGTGCTACTGCTCGAAGTGCCCCAATTAGGGCATATTTTGAGTTTGAGGATCAGCCTGAGCCTAAAATTGAGTATACGGCCAGGCTTGATAGAGCTAGTAGAAAAAGGACCCCAAGGTTCAAATTTGACAGTATAAATGGTATAGGCAGAGGGAGTCAAATTATAAGTGCCAGGGTTAGTGCCATTGTGGGTATAACAAGAAATAGAGTTTGTGATGCTGTTGACGGTCGAACTGGTTCTTTAATAAATAGTTTTAAACCGTCTGCAATTGGTTGAAGAAGGCCTACTGGGCCAACAACATTGGGGCCCTTTCGTAGTTGTATATACCCTAGTACTTTTCGTTCAACAAGGGTTAGGAATGCTACGGCTAGCAGGACTGGTACGATATATAGTAATGGGTTTAAGACTATAGAAAGAAGGTACATAGTTAAGAAGAGGAGTTGAACCTCTGGTAGAAAGGGCTTAGACCTTTTGCAATTACCGGGCTCTGCCATCTTAACTTGTCCTTACCTGGGGGTATATTTTATGTTGGACTTGATTTGTCTTCAGTGGCGTGAGAGCTTTATTTTTAAGAGGCTCTATTTTTTCGGTCCTTTCGTACTAGAAAAAATTTTATTATAGATAGAAACTGACCTGGATTACTCCGGTCTGAACTCAGATCACGTAGGACTTTAATCGTTGAACAAACGAACCTTTAATAGCGGTTGCACCATTTGGGTGTCCTGATCCAACATCGAGGTCGTAAACCCATTCGTCGATATGGACTCTTAGAAAGGATTGCGCTGTTATCCCTAGGGTAACTTGGTTCGTTGGTCACTTAGTGGATCATTTATAACAAATGTTTTAGTCTTTGAAGTGTTGCTCTAAGTTGTTTATCTCGGAGGATCTTCTTTCTTCCGTGGTCGCCCCAACCGAAAACTTAAATTATGGCTACATGTTTATATTTTTGCCTGTTGGTTAAGGGTGTTAGTGTAGTTAATTTTGTGTTTAAAGCTCCATAGGGTCTTCTCGTCTTATATAGCTATCTCCGCTTCTGCACGGAGAGATTAATTTTACTGATCGAATTAAAGAGACAGTTGAATTTTCGTTTTGCCTTTCATACAGGTCTTTATTTAAAAGACAAGTGATTACGCTACCTTTGCACGGTCATGATACCGCGGCCGTTAAAATTTATCACTGGGCAGGCGGGACCTCTTATATTATGTGTGGCAAGAGGCGATGTTTTTGGTAAACAGGCGAAATTCTTGGTTGCCGAGTTCCTTTTTAATCTTTTAATCTTCTTGGATGCTCCTGTGTCGGGTTAACGGTTATCTTAATGTGTCTTTCTTGTTGTGTTAAATATTTATGCCGTTAATTATCAGTGATTCTTTCGTTCTGATTTACGCTTGCATGAAGAGAATGTTTTCTTGTTACTCATTCTAGTATAAACTCATCTACTTAGTAGATAGGCTTGATATTTCTTGTGGATTTAGATTCTTTTATTCGGATAATAAGGGTTAATATGAAACTGAGCTTTGACGCTTTCTGATGGTGGCTGCTTTTGGGCCTACACGGTTAAGTTCTTTGATTAATATAATCTTTATTCATAATATAGGTTGTGTCCTTTGTTAATAGAGCTGTACCTCTATTAACTAACTTTAAAGTGCTATTTTTATTCTTATAAAAATTTGGAGCGCTTTAAGCTGAACTAATATTCATTTCTCAAGCAACCAGCTATCACTAGGCTCGTTAGGCTTTTCACCTCTACTTAAAAATCATCCCACTCTTTTGCCACAGAGACGGGTTAGCTCTGATTGCTGTTTTTAAGTAGCTCGTCTAGTTTCGGGGGGGCTGACTTTACTTCTTTTTGCTAGGTTTGACTTACTAGACCATTATGCAAAAGGTAAAAGGGTTAGTCTTTTCTTTTTCTTGTTTTTGTTATTTATTTCAGTTTTATTTCATCTTTCCTCTACAGTACTTCTTCTGTTGCGCATAAAAAATTTTCTATCGCCTATACTATTTGATTAAATGGTTTATTTGTTTTTCTAGAAGGTTAAAATTGTCTTGGCTAGAATTATTACTCAATTTAACCTGAGTTTAACAGGTATTTTCTCGGTGTAAGCAAGATACTTTAATTAAGTTATAAATTGATGTTCCAAGTTCACCTTCCGGTAAACTTACCATGTTACGACTTGCCTCTTCTTCTTTTTTCTGTCTGTTTATTTAATATTAAATAGTACTTGAGGAGGGTGACGGGCGGTGTGTGCGCGCTCCATTGCCGGTTTAAAAAGAACGCTCTTTTTTCTTTTTACTGCTAAATCCTCCTTCGTAGTCTTGTTTCATAGACTTTTCCGTGTTTTCTAGGTTAGAAAATGTAGCCCATTTCTTCCCGCTTTATTTGCTACACCTTGACCTGACGTTCTTATGTGTATAATTTTGCCTACTTTTTACCCTTTAAAGGGTGGGCTGGACGGTGGTATATAGGCTGTATTGGCAACAAACGGTGAGGTTTATCGTGGATTATCGATTATAGAACAGGCTCCTCTAGGGGGGTGTAGAGCACCGCCAAGTCCTTTGAGTTTTAAGCTGTTGCTCGTAGTACTCGGGCGGATGTGGGTCAAAGTTTATGGCTAGGCATAGTGGGGTATCTAATCCCAGTTTGTGTCCTAGCTGTCGTGGGTTCAGTGGTGTTTTTGTAGGGCTGCTTTCGGTGTTGTGCTTTTTTTAACCTTTGCGTACGACAGCGGGGTTAGTTTTTAGCCCTATTTGATTTACGCTCCTAACCACTCTTTGGGCCGATTAGATTAATTTGAGTCTCTCGTATAACCGCGGTGGCTGGCACGAGATTTACCGACTCTGTTAACTATCGCTGATTCAAGCTTGTGTCGCTTATGTTCAATGTTTATCACTGCTGAGCTCCCTTGGGGGTGTGGTTAAACAAGATGTCTTTGGCAATATAAGTGCCTGATGTCTGCTCCTGCTCTACTTGCGGGTAGTAAAGGGCATTTTCACGGGGGTGCAGATACTTGCATGTGTAAGCGTAGTAGAAATTAATAGCAAGGCCAGGACCAAGCCTTTGTGTTTATGAGATATGTTAAAATCTGTCTTAGCATTTTCAGTGCTACGCTTTATGTAAGCTACATTAAC